CGACCCAATTCTTTATTTCTGTCCTAGTTGATCCTGATTCGACATTAGAAGTATATTGATTGTTCCCCAATAACCGAATACTCTTTTCTGTAAATACTGCATATTTGATTCCATCCATAAATACATTTTCTTCCCTATGAGTTCCAGTATCGATAAGAATTCTAGTTCTTACTGTTCATATGTTATGGTATGAATATACCATACCAATTCGCTATGTATGGATGATGAGATTCCGTTGATACAGAGCCAATTCCAATAGACTTATAGACTTATTGAATGTTCCCATTGGCGTGCATCCAGCAGGAATTGAACCTACGAATTTGCCAATTATGAGTTGGGCGCTTTAACCATTCAGCCATGGATGCTTAACAGGGATCGTCGTACATCGTGAATAATCAAATTCCAATTGAAATGAAATATTTAGGAGGAATCAATGAAACGAAATCAATTCAAATCCTGGATATTCGAATTGAGAGAGATATGGAGAGAGATCAAGAATTCTCACTATTTCTTAGATTCATGGATCAAATTCGATTCAGCGGGATCTTTCACTCACATTTTTTTCCACCAAGAACGTTTTATGAAACTCTTTGACCTCCGAAATTGGAGTATCCTACTTTCACGTGATTCACAGGGTGCAACAAGCAATCGATATTTCACGATCAAAGGTGTAGTACTGCTTGTAGTAGTGGTCCTTATATCTCGTATTAACAATCGAAAGATGGTCGAAAGAAAAAATCTCTATTTGATGGGGCTTCTTCCTATACCTATGAAATCCATTGGGCCCAGAAAGGAGACATTGGAAGAATCTCTTTGGTCTTCCAATAGAAATAGGTTGATTGTTTCGCTCCTGTATCTTCCAAAAAGGAAAAGGGTTTCTGAGAGTTGTTTCATGGATCCGCAAGAGAGTACTTGGGTTCTCCCAATAAAGAAAAAGCGTATCATGCCTGAATCTAACCGGGGTTCGCGGTGGTGGAGGAACCGGATCGGAAAAAAGAGGGATTCTAGTTGTCAGATATCTAATGAAACCGTAGCTGGAATTGAGATCTCATTCAAAGAGAAAGATAGCAAATATCTGGAGTTCCTTTTTTTATCCTATACGGATGATCCGATCCGCAAGGACCATGATTGGGAATTGTTTGATCGTCTTTCTCCGAGGAAGAAACGAAACATAATCAACTCGAATTTGGGACAGCTATTCGAAATCTTAGGGAAAGACTTGATTTGTTATCTCATGTCTGCTTTTCGTGAAAAAAGACCAATTCAGGGGGAGAGTTTATTCAAACAACAAGGAGCTGGGGCAACTATGCAATCCAATGATATTGAGCATGTTTCCCATCTCTTCTCGAGAAACAAGTGGGGTATTTCTTTGCAAAATTGTGCTCAATTTCATATGTGGCAATTCCGCCAAGATCTATTCGTTAGTTGGGGGAAGAATCAGCACGAATCGGATTTGAACGTCTCGAGAGAGAATTGGATTTGGTTAGACAATGTGTGGTTGGTAAACAAGGATCGGTTTTTTAGCAAGGTGCGGAATGTATTGTCAAATATTCAATCTGATTCCACAAGATCTATTTTCGTTCAAGTAACGGATTCTAGCCAATGGAAAGGATCTTCTTCTGATCAATCCAGAGATCATTTTGATTCCGTTAGAAATGAGAATTCAGAATATCACACATTGATCGATCAAACAGAGATTCAGCAACTAAAAGAGAGATCGATTCTTTGGGATCCTTCCTTTCTTCAAACGGAACGAACAGAGATAGAATCAGATCGATTCCCGAAATGCCTTTTTGGATCTTCCTCCATGTCCTGGCTATTCACGGAACCTGAGAAGCGGATGAATAATCATCTGCTTCCGGAAGAAATCGAAGAATTTATTGGGAATCCTACAAGATCAATTCGTTCTTTTTTCTCTGACAGATGGTCAGAACTTCATCTGGGTTCGAATCCTACCGAGAGGTCCACTAGAGATCCTAAATTGTTGAAGAAAAAACAAGATGTTTCTTTTGTCCCTTCCAGGCGAGCGGAAAAGAAAGAAATGGTTGATATATTCAAGATAATTACGTATTTACAAGATACCGTCTCAATGCATCCTTCGGAACCAGATCCGGGATGTGATATGGACAGTTCAAATAAGATTTCATTCTTGAACAAAAATCCATTTTTTGATTTCTTTCAGCTATTCCATGACCGGAACAAAGGGGGATACGCGTTACGCCACGATTTTTTTGAATCAGAAGAGAGATTCCCAGAAATGGCGGATCTATTCACTCTATCAATAACCGAGCCGGATCTGGTGTATCATAGGGGATTTGCCTTTTCTATTGATTCCTACGGGTTGGATCAAAAAAAATTCTTGAATGACGTATTCAACTCCAGAGATGAATCGAAAAAGAAATCTTTATTGGTTCTACCTCCTCTTTTTTATGAGGAGAATGAATCTTTTTCTCGAAGGATCAGAAAAAAATCGGTCCGGATCTACTGCGGGAATGAGTTG